CTCGAATCAACTTATTGGTCTTATGGTATATCTCAGTATCGAGAATGATACCAAAGATCTATATTTGTTTATAAACTCTCCTGGCGGGTGGGTTATACCTGGAGTGGCTATTTATGATACAATGCAATTTGTGCGACCAGATGTACAGACAATATGCATGGGATTAGCCGCTTCAATGGGATCTTTTATCTTGGCCGGAGGAGAAATTACCAAACGTCTAGCATTCCCTCACGCTTGGCGCCAATGAGGTTTTTATTTGAGAGAAAAAATAAGACTATGCCTTCGCCATATGAATATTAAGTAATAATAGCATGGCACTTTGAATTCGATATCAAAATAAAAACTGTTTATTGTTTTTTCAAAACATTAGATTATGTATCGAGAGAGTAGTATGAGATAAAAGGTATTTCCTATTTTTTATATTGGGGATTCCAGTTCAGCGTCACAAACTTTTTTATTTTCACACCGGGGGGCTTAGTTATGTTCTGAAAGAGTTCGAAAATAAAAAAAACAAGGTTATTTTTTCCTTATTTTACAAAAAGCAACTTTGGGATTGCTGAATCACAGACAAACCAAATAATAAGAATAATCTAATAATAAATATATATAAAGCAACGGAACCATCATAGTATTTTTGAACTCCTACGAAAGGAAGGGTGGTAATTTGATCATTTACCGATCTGGGTCTGATAGATCCTATTTTTTTCTTTGATGGAAGGTAAAGGTCAATTTTATTATAGAGCCGTATGCAATGCATAAAAGATGCCCGTACGGTTGTTGAATTCTGTCTTTTTATTCTTTATCTTTATTTTCTCTTCATCATGCAAAATAGAGGAACCCCTCTTTTGTTATACCATCAGGGTAATGATTCATCAACCTGCTAGTTCTTTTTATGAAGCACAAACGGGAGAATTTATCCTGGAAGCGGAAGAGCTGCTCAAACTGCGTGAAACCCTCACAAGGGTTTATGTACAAAGAACGGACAAACCCTTATGGGTTGTCTCGGAAGACATGGAAAGAGATGTTTTTATGTCAGCAACAGAAGCCCAAGCTTATGGAATTGTTGATCTTGTAGCGGTGGTTGAGTGAAAATAGCTCGGATTTTTTTCGCGTAAATCCTCGATTTCATATTTTAAATTTTTGCTCAATTTACTAGAAAATGAAATAGAAGTAATTCAAAATCATCAGGTTAGGATCGATCTAAACCAGCCCATTATTTATATGATTCAACATGCCAACTATTAAACAACTTATTAGAAATACAAGACAGCCAATCAGAAATGTCACAAAATCCCCCGCGCTTCGGGGATGCCCTCAGCGTCGAGGAACATGTACTAGGGTGTATGTGCGACTCGTTCAGATCATGAGCTGGGATAAAAGAAAGAAAACTTTTTCCGGTATCAATGATCAGTACCGGCGAATAGGATAGAATAGAAAAAGAAGTCCATTCAATTCAGTATCTAAAAAAAAGAGAATCTATCCATTCTATTGTGTATGAAATTTATGGTTTCCGTTGGTGCAAATCCAATCACCTCAATTTAAGATGAGAAGCAATTCTCCATTGGTAGCAAATGGTTATCCATTAAGCGGAGGAAATCTTACAGAAAACTTAGGCCCCCTCTTGCAAGAACGGACTAACAGGGTTAGCTACCCAGCCAACTTTCATAATTAAATACCGTTACTGTGTAAGTAGATCTAATCGTGAAAGACCTATTACTGGAAAATTCATGGGTAGAGCCAAAGAATGTGAACTATACAAGTTACCAATAACATTGATTAAATGAAGTAAAGGCTCCGGTGTATAGAGAAAACCTCACCGTTTAAGAAGTAACCATAGAAACGAAGGAAGCCGCTATTTCTTTATCTATTTATTTTTTTTTTTAGTTATTCCATTTTGATACCCAGTAAAATAAAATTTATATTATTATTTCGAAGTAAAATGTCTAGAAAAAAATAAAAATAGCGGTCGGGAAGGTTATAGTAGCCAAAGCCATTGGAATTTTTAGTTTATACATTGGAAAAAAGCTTTGTTATTAATAGACTAGGAAAGGGAAAAAGAATAACTGAAAGAAAGGAAATCTATTAGTTATTCGTCAAAGTTTCATTTATTCAATGACCAGAATTAGACGGGGATATATAGCGCGGAGACGTAGAACAAAAATTCGTTTATTTGCATCAAGCTTTCGAGGGGCTCATTCAAGACTTACTCGAACAATTACTCAACAGAAAATAAGAGCTTTGGTTTCGTCTCATCGGGATAGGGATAAGCAAAAGAGAAATTTTCGCCGTTTGTGGATCACTCGAATAAACGCAGTAATTCGTGAAATAGGGGTATCCTATAGTTATAGTAGATTAATACACGACCTGTATAAGAAACAGGCGCTTCTTAATCGTAAAATACTTGCACAAATAGCTATATCAAATAAAAATTGTCTTTATATGATTTCCAATGAGATCATAAAAGAAGTAGATTGGAAAGAATCCACCGGAATAATTTAAA